AATAAAGTGGCTGAGGTTTAGGCGGTAGATTGTAAATCTAAGGACAAGTGTTAACTTCTTTATTAGTCAAATATAGTCCTAAAGTTAATAATAACATTAAATTGCAAGTTTAAAGATGTGTCTAAAGTCACTAGGGTTTGGTAGAATTTAAAAGATTTAAACTTTTTTTGAAAACTTTGAAGGCTTTTAGTTTTAATAACTTAAAATTCTATAATAGTAGAGAGTAAAGAGGTAGGAGGAGTCCAAGAAAATTAAATGATGTTTTTATAATAATGGTTGGTGAAGAGAAGGTAAATGATTTAAATTTTTTGTTAAACCTTATTTTTGGGTTAAGAACAAGGATAAATGGAATAATAATCCGTAAATAAAAATAAAGAGTAATTAAGGCGGATAATAGGAGGAAAAAAAGAGGAAAAAATATATTTTGATTTAATATAATTTGGATTAATATTCATTTAGGAACGAATCCTGTAAAAGGAGGGAGCCCTCTGAGGGAAAAGAAATTTAAGGAGATAATTAGTGGAAAAATAAAGCTGTTTTGATCAGATTGAACTAATCTAGAAAGTGTATAGGTTTGTAATTTAAAAAATATACTTGTAATCGAAAGTAAGATAAGTCTGTAAATTAAAAAATAAAATAATCAGAAGTTATCTCTTATTGAAATTGCAATTAATATTCAAGATAGATGATTAATTGAGGAGAATGCAATAATTTTACGAAGGGGTATTAAGTTTAAACCCCCGAGTGCACCAATAATAGCGGAAGAAATAGCTGCAAGAATAAGTAATTTATTTAAAGATTCCGAAATTATTAGGTAGGAAATTAAGGTTAATGGAGCTAGTTTTTGAATTGTTGATAAAAGAAAAACTTGGGGCCAGAGAAGTCCTTCTATTACCTGAGGAAATCAGAAATGAAAAGGTGCTCTTCCTATTTTTAATAAAAGAGAAAAAAGAATTAAAAATAACCTAATAAATGTTAGTGAAATAAACAAAAATCTAGAAGAAATTAATAAAGCTGATCCTATAGCTTGGATTAAGAAGTATTTAAGCGCTGCTTCGGAAAAATAAGAATTTATTTTTAACGAAATTAATGGAATAAAAGATATAAGGTTTAGTTCTAAGCCAATTCAAACTCCGAATCAAGAGGGAGAGGAAATAGAGATTAAAACTCCTATAACAAGGAAAAAAAAGAAGATAAAATAAGAAAAAGGAAATATAATTAAAAAGAGAGAGATTGGAACTTTCATTTACGGGGTATGAGCCCATTAGCTTAATTTAGCTTATCTTTTTGATAAATTTTATACGTTGATGTAAAGTGCATAAAAAGTTTTGATCTTTAAAGAAGTGGTGCAATTCCATTACGTTTAATATAGGTAAAAAAATTACATTATTAGCTGTATCAGTGCTACCCTTTTAATTCAGGCACTATATTAAATTAAAATATAAATTGTTAAATAAATATACAAAAATTGTTAAAAATATAACTAAAAATAAATTTAGTTAGTAAAATTTATTGGTATGATTTTTAAAATTAAATAAAATATATAAAGTAAATATTCAAAAAAAAAAAAAAAAGAGTTTTTTTTTTAAAAAAAAAAAGAAAAAAAAAATTGTAACCTAAGTTGTTATTTATTATATAAATAAGAAGGGGAGATAGAAGTTAAGATAGTTATAATATATTCATTTAATATTTATATATTAATTTAATACAAGTAATTCAAGGTTCTTATATATCTTCTTCATAATTATATTAAATATTTAATTTAGACAAATTTGAAAGAAACCAGTACTTCTTTTGTTTCCTCTCCGTTTAGAGAGTGTGGAAACAAAAAATACTGGTTTCTTTCACTCTTATTGGATTGTTTTTAACTACATTTATTTAAAGATATTTCGTCTTTTTATATTTCCCTTTTCTCTTTTTTCTTTTATAGGAAAATTTGGTTTTTACGATACACTTATGCTTTTTGTTTTTAAATTTTATTTTTATATTTTTTTTTTTAGGAGATATCTTTCTTTGTTATGTATACTTACTGGCTTATACTAAATATATATATCATCTATATTATATATACATTTATATTATATAATTTTTATATTAAAAAAACTTAAAATAGTACAATTGTTATTTTATTTGTACTCTATTTTATTGTTTGTTAATTTAATGATTGATGCTTGATTTTGGCTTAATTTTTTTGTAAAATCTTTTAAGTTGCATGAAAATTTTTTAATGTGTGGTATGTAATTATAAATTTTTATATTTATGAGTATAATTGGAATTTTAAATTATAATATTTTGATTCTCAGCATGTTTTATTATTAGGGATATATGGAAATATGATTTAGAAAAGATTTTAGATCTAGTAAATTTTGTGCCAGCATCTGCGGTTATACTTGAAGGGCAAGTAAAATTCTTCGGTCAAAGCTAGATGAATAAAGGTAAATTTAAGTATATTATAAGTAATAAAGGGTAAAATTGAATTATTATTATATAAGATAGAGAATTTTAAGTTGAGGCTAAAAAAATTTAAATAAAAACTAGGATTAGATACCCTATTATTTAAAATTAAAATTATTAAAAGACCTGGTTAGTAGTAGTTATTTACTTAAAAATTAAAAGATTTGGCGGTAATTTAATCTTTCTAGAGGAACTTGTTTTTTAATCGATAAACCACGAAATATCTTACTTACTTTAATAATATTAGTTTGTATACCTTCATTATCAGGTAACTTTTAAAGAATAAGTTATTTAAATTGTGAGCTCACAAAAAAATTAGATCATGGTGCAGCTTATAAGTAAGTTAAAATGAGTTACAATAAATTATTTTAGATGAATTTATAATTTAAGTATTATAATGAAGGTGGATTTAGTTGTATTATAAGTTTAATAAGCTTATAAGATATAGGCTCTAAATTATGTACATATCGCCCGTCGCTTTCATTTATAAGTGAAATAAGTCGTAACATAGTAGGTGTACTGGAAAGTGTATCTAGAACTATCAAAGTATAGCTAAATTAGGATAGTATTTCACTTACGTTGAAAAGAATTACCGTGCAAATCGGTTTACTTTGATTGGAATAAAAACTTGTTAATATAAATATGGTTGTTGCTTTATCTAAAAGAAAAATAATTTTATAATGTCTATATTAGTAAATTTTATTGAATAAATTTTTGACTAAAGTTTATAAGTACTGAGAGGGAATGTTATAATTTTTTTGTGTTTTGATAAAGTAAATTTAAAAGTTTGTATTTTGTGTATTAAAGAAAATCTATATAATTTAACTATTTTAGGTATCTCGAAACGAATATAGCTAACTTAAGAAGCAAGTTTTTGTTGAAAATAAATTTGGAATTTTAAGTTAAAGGTGAAATATCAATCGAAATTCGTTATATCTGGTTCTTTTAAAATAAATTTAATTTTATTTTTAGATGTATAAATGTAAAAAGTAAATGTAGGGGGGATTAGCTCCTTATAAATTAAAATGATAAATAGTGTTTCTTGGTTTATATTTTGAATTAGGCTTAAAAGTAGCTATTATTGATAAAGTGTTTAAACTAAATTAGATATGAGTAGGTAAAAATTTTTTTAAGGCTTTTGTATGTATAAAAGAATAATTTATAATTTGTAAAATTTAGATATAATGGTTTTATTAGTATATTGTGATGTTAAAGTAATGTATGTAAAATAAAAGTTGTTGTTTAGGAGGATAAAAATAATATAAAGGAATTCGGCAAATAGATTCTTTGCCTGTTTATCAAAAACATGTCTGTTTGAAGATATAAAAAGTCTAGCCTGCCCACTGATAATTTTTAAAGGGCCGCGGTAATTTGACCGTGCAAAGGTAGCATAATCGTTAGTTTTTTAATTGGAATCTTGTATGAATGGTTGAACAAAAGGATGACTGTCTCTATATTTTATTTGAATTTAACTTTTAAGTGAAAAGGCTTAAATACATTAAAAAGACGATAAGACCCTGTAAAGCTTGATAAATTTTATTATTTAACTGAATTATTGTTTATAAGGGTTTAATGAGAGTAGTTTATTTTATTGGGGCGATAATGATAAAATGGTTTAACTGTTAATAAAAAAAGACAAGGCTAGGTGTATAATTATATAAATGATCCTTAAGTTAAGATTAAAAGTTTAAGTTACTTTAGGGATAACAGCGTTATTTTTCTTGAGAGTTCATATCGAAAGAAAAGTTTGCGACCTCGATGTTGAATTAAAATTTCTATATAATTGCAGAAGTTATATTAGAGGGTCTGTTCGACCTTTAAATTTTTACATGATTTGAGTTCAGACCGGCGTGAGCCAGGTTGGTTTCTATCTTTTAATTTAAAAATAATTATTTTAGTACGAAAGGATTTAATAATTGAAATTATTTTTTAAAGTTGATATACTGTTTTGGCAGATAATATGCGTTGGATTTAGGATCCTATAAAATAGATTTAGTCTATAAATAGTTAGGCAAAATAAAATAGTTGTCTGGTGTCTTTGGTAGTTGTGGAGGTTGTAAATTATTTAGTGTTAATTATTTGTGTTTTGGTAGGGGTAGCTTTTGTTACTTTATTGGAACGTAAAATTTTGGGTTATATTCAGATTCGTAAAGGTCCAAATAAGGTAGGTTACATAGGAATTTTACAGCCATTTTCTGATGCTGTAAAATTATTTACTAAGGAACAGAGGGTTCCTACTATATCAAATTTTTTGGTTTATTACATGTGTCCTGTTTTTAGTTTGTTTATTTCTTTATTAGTTTGAGTTGTAATACCTTATGAAACAGGATTGGTCAGGTTTGATTTAAGTATTCTCTTCTTTTTATGTTGTTTAAGAATAGGTGTTTATTCAACTATAGTCGCTGGTTGATCTTCTAATTGTAAATATTCTTTATTAGGAAGTTTACGGGCGGTTGCTCAAACCATTTCTTATGAAGTAAGGTTGGCTTTAATTTTACTTTCTTTCGTTGTTTTAGTTGGCGGGTTTAACTTAGATTTATTCAACAAATATCAAAGTGATTTTTGATTTATTATTATTGGGCTTCCTCTCGGTATGGTTTGGTTTAGATCTTGTTTGGCAGAAACTAATCGTACTCCTTTTGATTTTGCAGAAGGAGAATCAGAATTAGTTTCTGGGTTTAATACTGAGTATGGGGCTGGAGGATTTGCTTTAATTTTTATGGCGGAATACGCTAGAATTTTGTTTATAAGGGTATTGTTTGTAATTCTTTTTTTGGGGGGAAGTTTAATTAGAGTATTATTTTATTTAAAAAGTATTATGGTTGCTTTTGTTTTTGTTTGGGTACGAGGAACTTTACCACGATTTCGTTACGATAAATTAATATATTTAGCTTGAAAAAGATATTTGCCTTTATCGATCAATTATTTAATTTTTTTCTTAGGATTAAAAATATTTTTTTTTAGTTTAATCTAAGGCTTAAATATTATATTTATTTGTCGATTATTAAGAATATTTTTCTTATTTTATGCTTTCAAAACATTTGTTTTGTTTAAACTAAATAATCATTTTAGTATATTATCTCATCAAATTAGTAGAAGAGGGTTAATAATATAAAAGGCAAAATATAAAATTGTAAGGATTTGGCCTGTGGTGATATAAGGATCTTCTACTGGTCGAGCTCCAATTCATGTTAAAAGTATAACGATTGTTACAAAAGTTCAAAATAAGGTTTGGTTAACAGGGTAAAATGCTAATCTTTGAAATTTCGATGTGTGAGTAAATGGTAAAATTATTAAAATAGCTACAGAGGCTACTAAAGCTATTACTCCCCCTAGTTTGTTAGGAATAGATCGTAAAATAGCGTAGGCAAAAAGAAAATATCATTCAGGTTGAATGTGAGGGGGTGTAACTAGAGGGTTAGCTGGAATAAAATTATCAGGGTCACCTAAAAAGTATGGGGCTAAAAGACTTAAAAAGATTAGAGCTGTAAGTATAACAATAAAGCCAACAATATCTTTAAATGTAAAATAAGGATGGAATGGTACTTTATCTATTTGCCTTGAAATTCCTAAAGGGTTATTTGCTCCTGCTTGATGGAGAAACAAAATATGGATTATGGAAAAAGCTGCTGCAATAAATGGTAGAATGAAGTGAAATGAAAAAAATCGAGTCAACGTTGCATTATCAACGGAAAAGCCCCCTCAAATTCATTGTACTAGATCTGTTCCAATAAGGGGGATTGCTGAAAAGAGGTTAGTAATAACTGTTGCCCCTCAAAATGATATTTGTCCTCAGGGTAAAACGTATCCTAAAAATGCTGTTGCTATAATTATAAATAAAATTACTACCCCAACTATTCAGGCGTGGAGATTTATATATGATCTAAAATAAATTCCTCGTCCAATATGAATATATAAACAAATAAAAAAAAAAGAAGCTCCATTGGCATGAATAGTTCGTAGAAGTCAGCCGTAATTTACATCTCGACAAATGTGAACAACTCTTGCAAAGGCAAGATTGATATGGGCGGTATAATGTATAGCCAGAAATAGTCCTGTAAGAATTTGGATAATTAAACATAATCCTAAAAGAGAACCAAAGTTTCAAAATGTAGAAATGTTTCTTGGGAGGGGTATATCAACTAGTGCGTTGTTTGCAATTTTGAATAAAGGGTGTGATTTTCGTAAAGGTGTTGTCATTTATTTTTGTATAAGACGTAAAGGTCCTTTAAAAAGATTAATAATTTTAACTACAATAATTAATATAAGGAGAAGATAACAAATAATGAAAATAGTAAAGTTTATCGAGGGAGAATTGTAAATTCATCTAATAATTATTGGAACTGAGGTTGAGATTGAAAAAGAAGATCAGGGTAAAGATGATGATCTTGTAGTTATAATTGGGTCAATAAATAAAAATGTTACGGAGAAAAAAGTTGCTAAAAAAAAAAAGATTAGATAAGAGGTAGAGGGGATAAAAGCTTCATTAGAAGCAATCGAAGCTACATAAATGAATAAAACTAGTATTCCCCCTAAAAAAATTAAAAATAAAATATAAGAAAATCAAAAAGAAAATCTTGATAACCCTAGAGAGATAGAAATAAGTAGGGTTTGAATAAGTAGAACTAAACCTATAGCTAAGGGATGAGAAAGTTGTGTAAATAAAATTGAAAAACTTAGGAGTAGAGGCAAGGTTAATAATAAAATGGCAGAGAATAGTTTAGATAAAATATTAACTTTGGGAGTTAAAGACAAAGAGTTTCTTTTTCTCTGAAGTTTTAAGAAAAGTAGATTCATTATTGGTTTACAAGACCAAAGTTTTTGTTTAAACTATTAAAACTGTTTAAATTAATGATAAATCTTAATTTGTTTGCAATGTTCATTTCAGTAAGTATAATTTTTTGTAGATTATGAAGATTTATTTCTTACCATAAGCATTTATTAAATTCTTTGTTAAGACTTGAATTTATAATATTGGGTATTTTTTGGTTATTAAGAATAAATATAGCTATAGTTGGTAGAGAAGTTTATCTTGGTTTATTCTTTTTAACTTTAGCAGTCTGTGAAGGTGCTTTGGGTCTATCTTTGTTGGTTTTAATTGTTCGTAGTCATGGAAATGATTATTTTAAAAGATTTAATTTTTTGGAGTGTTAAAATTTTTGTTACCTATTATTGTATTGATAAAATATAAAAATGATTGAAGTTTGGTTCAAATAAGGTTAGGCTTAATTAGTTGTCTTGTTGGGGTTAACTGTTTTCATAATATATACATGTATGGATTGGGGTTTAATTTAGGGATGGATTATATTTCTTATATTATAATTTACTTAAGTGTTTGAGTTATATATATAATTATTTTAGCTAGGAATAGAGTAAAGGAAACTAAAAAATTTTTTTCTATATTTATTCTTGTAAATTTATTTTTACTGTTAAGGTTGGTAATTACTTTTTCTTCATTGAATTATTTATTATTTTATATTAGTTTTGAAATATCTTTAATCCCTACTTTAATTTTAATTTTAGGATGAGGTTACCAACCTGAACGTATTCAGGCGGGGGTTTATATACTTTTTTATACTTTAACTTTATCTTTACCATTACTTGGGTCTTTATTATATCTAAATTTTAAGGAAGGAAGATTAATTATTTTATTAATAAAGCCTTTTATAAACATAGATTATGGTTATATAATTTGGTATTTTTCTAGGATTATAGCTTTTTTAGTAAAACTACCCATATATATATTTCATTTATGGTTACCTAAGGCCCATGTTGAAGCGCCGGTTGCGGGTTCTATAATTTTAGCTGGAGTATTACTGAAATTAGGAGGGTATGGTTTAATTCGTATTTTGGTCTTGTTCCAAAAAATTAGAATAGGATTTTCTTGGTTATGAGTAAGAGTTAGACTTTTTGGGGGTGTAGTTGTAAGTTTAATGTGTTTACGACAAGTTGATATAAAATCTTTAATTGCTTATTCTTCAGTAGTTCATATAAGTCTTGTTCTATGTGGATTAATAATTTTTAGTTGGTGGGGTTTAATAGGAAGAGTAGTTGTTATAGTGGGTCACGGATTATGTTCTTCCGGTCTTTTTTGTTTAGCTAATATAGTTTATGAACGTGTAGGAAGTCGTAGTCTTTTAATTAGTAAAGGTTTACTTAGGTTTATACCTAGAATAGGATTATGGTGGTTTTTATTAAGCATTAGTAATATAGCAGCTCCTCCTTCTTTAAATTTACTTGGAGAAATTAATCTTATTATTACTTTAATTAGTTGAAGAAAATTGAGTATATGAGGATTAGCATTTTTATCTTTTTTTAGTGCTAGATACACCTTATATATATATAGCTTAAGTCAGCATGGGTTGTTTTTTAGGGGGTTATATTCATGTAGGTCTGGTAAAGTTCGTGAATATTTGGTTTTATTTTTACATTGGTTTCCTTTAAATATTTTAATTTTAAATGTAAATTTAGTTAATGGAGTCTAGCTTGTTTAATAAAAGTAATTTTTAAATAATTACTAAAAACAATGGTTTGATATATACGCATGCATATTATTAGGATGTTATTTTTAGGATTAAGTTCTTTTTTTTGTGGGTTATTTTTTTTTGTTAAAGCTTTTAGTGGTGAAGTTGATGTTGTTGAATGGGAGATTATTTCTTTAAATTCTTCATCCATTTGTTTTGTTATAATTTTTGATTGAATTTCTATATTATTTATATCTTTTGTTTTATTAATTTCAAGAAGTGTAATATATTATAGAGGGAGATACATAAGTGAAGATAAAAATTTTAATCGTTTTATATATCTTGTTTTGGCTTTTGTGCTTTCTATAATAATAATAGTTTTAAGTCCTAATCTTATTAGTATTCTCTTAGGATGGGATGGGCTAGGTCTTGTGTCTTATGCCCTTGTTATTTTTTACCAAAATGAAAAATCTGCTAATGCTGGAATGTTAACTGTGTTATCTAATCGTGTTGGTGATGTTGCTATTCTGTTAAGTATTGGTTTAATAGTAAGGTTAGGAAGATGAAATTTTTTATTTTATAGATATTATATTATGGACAAAGAGTGGGTAATAATGAAATTTTTAGTAATGCTAGCGGCAATAACAAAAAGTGCTCAGATTCCGTTTTCTGCTTGATTACCAGCAGCTATAGCTGCTCCAACACCAGTTTCAGCTTTAGTACATTCATCAACTCTTGTAACGGCTGGAGTGTACCTTATAATTCGGTTTAGTTCTGCTTTGGAGGGATCAAAAATTCAGAGTATACTATTAATTATTTCTTGTTTAACTATATTTATAGCAGGGCTAGGAGCTAATTTTGAGTATGATTTAAAAAAAATTATTGCTTTATCAACTTTAAGTCAATTAGGGGTAATACTTAGAATTTTAGCTCTAGGTTATCCTGATCTCTCTTTTTTCCATCTCTTAAGTCATGCTTTATTTAAAGCTTTATTATTTATATGTGCAGGTGTTTTAATTCATAGGGTCAGTGGATATCAAGATATTCGATATATAGGTTGTTTAGTAAAATTTATACCTTTAAGTGTTTCTTATATAACGGTGGCAAATTTGGCTTTGTGTGGGTTTCCTTTTTTGGCTGGATTTTATTCTAAAGATATAATTTTAGAGGTTGCTTTTATAAGTTGAATTAATTTTATTTCTTTAATTTTATATATTATGACTACTGGTTTAACTGTAAGTTATACATTACGTTTAGTTTATTTTAGGTTAAGAGGAAGGTTTAATTTAAGATCTTTAACGAATGTAAGAGATGAAGATAAAATTATAACAAATTCAATAACTTTATTAGGCTTTAGAGCTGTTATTATAGGATCAATTTTGTCTTGATTATTATTTCCTGAACCTTATATAATTTGTTTAAGATTTGAAATAAAAAATTTAGTGATTTCAATTAGAGCTGTAGGGGCGGGTTTAGGTTATATATTAAATTTAGTAAATGTAAATTATAGTTTAAAGTCTTTAAGGAATTACGGGGTTGTCGTTTTATGAGGTTCTATGTGGTTTATGCCTTTTTTAAGGACTAAAAATTTGAGAAAGTTTTATTTAAGTGGGGGTGAAAATATAGAAAAGTTAATGGATAAAGGTTGATATGAACATTTAGGAGGTCAAGGATTATATTACTGTTTTTTTAAGTTATTCCACATTTTAAATAAACTTCAAGTTAACAGTATTAAAGTGTTTATAAAAATGTTTATTATAAGTGTTGTAATTTTATTATTTTTTATTTTTATTTAATTTATATAATTTATATAAGAGAATATTGTGTTGAAGCCACAAAAGAGGTAAATATACCTGTAAATAACTTAAATAGTTTAATTAAAAATATAAATTTGTGGTGTTTAAGATGTAATTTTTACTTTAAGTAGTTTTTAGAAAAAATTTTTCAGTTTAGCAACGAAAATGCAATGTGTTAAATTACACTATAAAAACGAGGAATACAAACGGAATTTAACCGCTTATTAGAAAGTTAGAAGCTTTCTGTTTTGGCATAAGTATTCCTTCTTGATAGGAAAAATTAATTCAATTTTATCATTAACAGTGATATACCTCTACTTTGGTTTCTATCAAAATTAGAAGGCTGGCGCCTAAGGGTTAGGTCGAAACTAAATGCAAATATTCGCTTTCTAATTTAAAACCAGTTAAAAAAACTCTTTATGAATGCAACTCATACGTCATAGATATTGACTATGGTCTTATGTTCATTCTAGGGCTCCTTGAAGTCATTCATAGTATAATCCTAGGAGTAAAATAAATATAAATGTTAGTCTTGTAAAAAACCATGAAAAAATATTTGTTAAATTAAATGTAGAGGCAATCGGTAAAAGAAGGGTAATCTCTACATCAAAAATAAGAAAAATGACTGCAATTAAAAAAAACCGTAGGGAAAAAGGAAGTCGAGCTGACCCTTTAGGGTCAAATCCACATTCATAGGGGGAATTTTTTTCTCGGTCTATAATTGTTTTCTTGGCTAATAAACTTGATAATAATATAACTAGGAGAGCAATAAGGAGTGTTAGGATAGATAAAAATAAAACTACAAAAATTACTTTCTCTAAATGATTTAGTCCTTTTGATTGGAAGTCAAATATACTTATATACTAAGAAAGTTATCCTCCTCATCAATAAATGAAAATGTAAAGGAATAATCATACTACATCTACGAAATGTCAGTATCAAGCGGCGGCCTCAAATCCTAAGTGATGGTTAGATGAAAAGTGACATTTATAAAGTCGTAAAAAACATACTGAAAGGAACGTTGTTCCAATAATAACGTGAAGTCCATGAAATCCGGTAGCTACAAAAAAAGTTGATCCAAATACTGAGTCTGCAATAGTAAAAGGGGCTTCAATATATTCGAAGGCTTGTAGGGCAGTAAAATAGACTCCTAAGATAATGGTTAGTCCTAGGCTTTGGATAGCTTGGTTATGGTTAGATTCTATAATTGCATGGTGAGCTCATGTTACTGTTGCCCCCGAAGATAGTAAAATCGTTGTATTAAGAAGAGGGATTTGGAAAGGATTAAAGGGTTGAATTCCTAAGGGGGGTCAATATATACCAATTTCTACTGTTGGGGACAAGCTACTATGAAAAAAAGCTCAAAAAAAAGAGAAGAAAAATAGTACTTCGGACACAATAAATAAAATTATTCCTCATCGTAATCCCTTTATAACTATAATTGTATGGAGTCCTTGATAGGTTCCTTCTCGGGTTACATCTCGTCATCATTGAATTATAGTTAAGATAGTAGTAACGAATCTTAGTAACAGTAAGTTCATATTATACTGGTGGAATCATTTTACTAATCCTGTTGTTAATATTATAGCTCTAATTGATCCAGTAAGGGGTCAGGGACTTATGTCTACTAAATGGTAAGGGTGAAAAGAGTGAGTTGATGTCATTAGTTAATTTCTCTTGTATAAAGAGTTCTTAGTACTGCAAAAACATAAGATTGAATAATTGCAACAGCAGATTCTAAGATTAATAGTAAAATTTGTGCTGAGAGGAGTAGAAAAACTAAAAATGTTGAAAGAGAAGGACCTGTACCACCTAACAAGGTAAGTAATAAATGACCAGCAATTATGTTTGCGGCAAGACGTACTGCTAATGTTCCAGGTCGAATAACATTTCTAATTGTTTCAATTAATACTATAAAAGGTATAAGAGCGGTAGGAGTTCCTTGTGGAACTAAGTGAGCAAATATGTGTTTTGTGTGCTGAATTCAGCCGAATAATATAAGTGTAAATCATAAAGGGAGAGATAAAGATAAGGTTATTGCTATATGTCTCGATCTGGTGAATACATAAGGTAAAAGTCCTAAAAAATTATTAAATACAATTAGTGAAAAAATTGATACAAAGAGTATTGTAGATCCAGTGTGAGAGGGTAGTAATAGAGCTTTAAATTCTTTGTGGAGAGTTAAATTAATTTTTCTTCATAATATTGATCAACGAGTTGGAGATGCTCAATAGATATAGGGAATAAATAGTAGTCCTAAAATTGTAGATAGTCAATTAGTTGAGAGATTAAACAGTCTTGAAGAAGGTTCAAAAATAGAAAATAAGTTAGTTATAATGTTCAGGTTTTAAAGTTAAGATTTGGTTTTTTTGTAGTATAATCTTTTTTTTCAAAGGGTTTAATGAAATAATTTATTGTAAAAAAAAGAAATAATCTAAATAAGAAAAAAAAGAATAATATAAGTCAATATAAAGGAGCTATTTGTGGCATTAAGAAGTATCTTTAAGATAACTTATGCGTGACAGGCATATATTATAAGTTTAACTAATTTCTTAACTAGAAGTAGTCGTTATACTATTTTAGATTTAAAAGATCTACACTTCCTTTCAGTCATCTAGTTAATCCTCTACTGATAAGGAAATTCAGTTTAAGAAAGAATTAATAGGAATTCTTTCAATTACAATAGGTATAAATCTGTGATTAGCTCCACAAATTTCTGAACATTGACCATAAAATAATCCAGGTTGATTAATTAAAAATCTTGTTTGATTTAATCGTCCAGGGACAGCATCGGCTTTAACACCTAAAGAAGGTACTGTTCAAGAGTGAATAACATCTGCTGCTCTAATTAAAACTCGAATTTGGGTATTTATAGGGAGCACTGTTCGATTATCAACATCTAATAAACGGAATCCGGATTCTCTTAGTTCATTAGCAGGTGTTATGTAAGAGTCAAATTCTAGATGTAAGAAATCAGAATATTCATATCTTCAGTACCACTGGTGGCCGATGGTTTTAAGAGTGAGAGAAGGGGAATTTACTTCATCTAAAAGATAAAGTAGTCGAAGGGATGGTAGAGCAATAAAAATTAAAATAACAGCTGGAATAGAAGTTCAGATTACTTCAATAGGCTGATTTTCTAGTATATAACGATTAATAAAGGAGTTAAAAAATAAGGATGATATAATGTATCCTACAAAGGCTACAATTAATACTAAGACAATTATAATATAATCATGAAAGAAAATTAATTGTTCTATAAGAGGTGAAGCACTATCTTGGAGATTTATATATGCTCATGTTGCCATTATTTTCTAAAAGAAATTAAATTTCTTGGTAGGGTCTTAAATCCTATACATATTATCTGCCATTTTAGAAGTTAGTAATTAGGGGAATTTCTATATAAGAGTGATCTGCAGGGGGGTAAGAGTGTTTTCATTCAATTGAAGATGAAAGGTATGGACTATAAACGGTTGGCCGGTTAGATACAAAAGCTTCTCACGTAATAATAAGGAAGCCTAGTGCGGCTACAAATGAAATTATGGACCCTAAAGAGGAAACGATATTTCATGTTGCATAAGCGTCAGGATAATCAGAGTAACGTCGTGGTATACCATTCAGTCCTAGGAAGTGTTGAGGAAAAAATGTTATATTTACTCCAATAAATGTTGCTGTAAAATGTATTTTTAGTCATTTAGAATTTAATGAAAGTCCTGTTATTAAGGAAAATCAGTGTGTAATACCAGCAAAAATCCCGAATACTGCTCCTATTGATAAAACATAATGGAAATGGGCTACTACATAGTATGTGTCGTGGAGGATCACATCAATTGAGGAGTTTGCTAAAACTACTCCAGTTAAACCACCTACGGTGAATAGGAAAATAAATCCAAGGGCTCATATTAACGAGGGAGAAAAGTTTAACTGTGAACCGTGAAGTGTTCTTAACCATCTAAAAATTTTAATTCCAGTTGGAATAGCAATAATTATAGTTGCGGAAGTAAAGTAGGCTCGTGTATCAACGTCCATACCTACTGTGAATATATGGTGAGCTCAAACTACGAATCCTAAAATTCCAATAGCCAATATAGCGTAGATTATACCTAAAGTACCAAATGATTCCTTCTTTCCTGACTCTTGTCTAACAATATGAGAAATTATACCAAATGCTGGTAGAATTAAAATATAAACTTCAGGATGCCCAAAAAATCAGAAGAGGTGTTGATAGAGAATAGGATCTCCTCCACCTGCAGGATCAAAAAAGGAAGTATTAAGATTACGGTCGGTTAAGAGTATTGTAATAGCTCCTGCTAGGACTGGGAGTGATAAAAGTAGGAGGATAGCAGTAATGAATACTGCTCAAACAAATAAGGGTATTTGGTCCATTGTTATTCCATACGATCGTATATTAATTACAGTTGTTATAAAATTTACGGCTCCTAGAATTGATGAAACACCTGCTAAATGGAGTGAAAAAATTCCTAGATCTACTGATGCTCCTGCGTGAGCAATAGCAGCAGCTAAAGGTGGATAAACTGTTCATCCTGTTCCTACACCTCTTTCTACTATACTTCTTGTAAGAAGAAGAGAGAGGGATGGAGGAAGTAACCAAAATCTTATGTTATTTATACGGGGAAAAGCTATATCAGGAGCTCCTAATATAAGAGGAACTAGTCAATTTCCGAATCCTCCAATTATGATGGGTATAACTATAAAGAAAATTATTACAAAAGCGTGAGCTGTTACTACTACATTGTAAATCTGGTCATTTCCAATAAGTCTACCTGGTTGGCTTAATTCTGCTCGAATAATTAGTCTTAGGGATGTTCCTACTATTCCTGCTCAAGCTCCAAAAATAAAATATAATGTACCAATATCTTTATGATTTGTTGAAAATAATCATCGTTGCAT